CTCCGCTTAGCCCTACCCCCCCCTAGGGGTATTTTAGTGATAGGTTCTATAGGAACTGGACGATCCTATTTGGTCAAATACCTAGCGACAAACTCCTATGTTCCTTTCATTACAGTATTTCTGAACAAGTTCCTGGATAACAAGCCTAAGGGTTTTCTTATTGATGATAGTGACGATAGTGACGATATTGATGATAGTGACGATAGTGACCGTGACCTTGATATGGAGCTGGAGCTTCTAACTATGATGAATACGCTAACTATGGATATGATGCCGGAAATAGACCGATTTTATATCACCTTTCAATTCGAATTAGCAAAAGCAATGTCTCCTTGCATAATATGGATTCCAAACATTCATGATCTGGATGTGAATGAGTCGAATTACTTGTCCCTCGGTCTTTTAGTGAACTATCTCTCCAGGGATTATGAAAGATGTTCCACTAGAAATCTTCTTGTTATTGCTTCGAGTCATATTCCCCAAAAAGTAGATCCATCTCTAATGGCTCCGAATAAATTAAATACATGCATTAAGATACGAAGACTTCTTATTCCACAACAACGAAAACACTTTTTCACTCTTTCATATACTAGGGGATTTCACTTGGAAAAGAAAATGTTTCATACTAATGGATTCGGGTCCACAACGATGGGTTCCAATGTACGAGATCTTGTAGCACTTACCAATGAAGCCCTATCGATTAGTATTATACAAAAAAAATCCATTATAGACACTAATATAATTAGATCTGTTCTTCATAGACAAATTTGGGATTTGCGATCTCAGGTAAGATCGGTTCAGGATCATGGGATCCTTTTCTACCAGATAGGAAGGGCTGTTTCACAAAACGTACTTCTAAGTAATTGCCCCATAGATCCTATATCTATCTATATGAAGAAGAAATCATGTAACGGAGGGGATTCTTATTTGTACAAATGGTACTTCGAACTTGGAACGAGTATGAAGAAATTAACGATACTTCTTTATCTTTTGAGTTGTTCTGCCGGATTGATCGCTCAAGACCTTTGGTCTCTACCCGTACCTGATGAAAAAAATGGGATCACTTCTTATGGACTCGTTGAGAATAATTCTGATCTAGTTCATGGCCTATTAGAAGTAGAAGGCGCTCTGGTGGGATCCTCGCGGACAGAAAAAGATTGTGGTCAGTTTGATAATGATCGAGTGACATTGCTTCTTCGGTCCGAACCAAGGAATCCCTTCAATATGATTCAAAATGGATCTTATTCTATCGTTGATCAGAGATTTCTCTATGAAAAATATGAATCGGAGTTTGAAGAAGGGGGGGGAGTCCTTGACCCGCAACAGATAGAGGAGGATTTTTTCAATCACATAGTTTGGGCTCCTAGAATATGGCGCTCTTGGGGCTTTCTATTTGATTGTATTGAAAGGCCCAATGAATTGGGATTTCCCTATTGGGCCAGGTCATTTTGGGACAAGCGGATCATTTATGATGAAGAGGATGGGCTTCAAGAGAATGATTCAGAGTTCTTGCAGGGTGGAACCATGCAGTACCAGACACGAGATAGATCTTCCAAAGAACAAGGTTTTTTTCGAATAAGCCAATTCATTTGGGACCCTGCGGATCCACTCTTTTTCCTATTCAAAGATCAGCCTTTTGTCTCTGTGTTTTCACATCAACAATTCTTTGCAGATGAAGAGATGTTAAGGGGACTTCTTACTTCCCAAACAGATCTTCCTACATCTATATATAAACACTGGTTTATCAAGAATACGCAAGAAAAGCATTTTGAATTGTTGATTCATTGCCAGAGATGGCTTAGAACCAATAGTTCATTATCTAATGGATTTTTCCGTTCTAATACTCTATTTGAAAGTTATCAATATTTATCAAATCTGTTCCTATCTAACGAAACGCTATTGGATCAAATGACAAAGACATTGTTGAGAAAAAGATGGCTTTTCCCAGATGAGATGGTTGTTGCTATCTGTTCCAATAACGAATCATTGGTTTAATTGAATAACTAAAAAAATAGATAGACCTTTCTTTCTCTTTGCCTCAGGTCGATGGATCTTCTCAATTGAAAGATCCCCTATATCGATAATACACATTCCAGTTGACCTAGCCTAATTCTAATTATTTTGTTCCGAAGCAAAGAGATCCACAGGGCAGTTTGTCCTATTCAGATATTCACAACCAAGAAGTATTGAATTCTCTTTCTTTTCGGATAGGCCCTGAAGGGAGAAGGAAGGTTGGAATGCCAACAGGCGTCTATTATTGAATTCACCCGACCCGAAAGTACAGTATCCATTTTGGGAACGTCCGGTGCCAAAGTCATTGAATGGGTAAGTCGCCAATCCCTAAAACGGACTATGTAATGTACTTTATCCGCTGGGTTACGAGTGGGTACTTTACCAGAGGTTTTTATTGTATCAATCTACCCCTGTGTGATTCTTGTTGAAGCATATACTCGGGGAGGGTGCAGGGCGGACGATTTCAAAACGGATTACCCATTCATTA